TTAAATATATGTATATCTGTGTATGTCCGAATCTCATTAATAACGAATCAAGTTACATATGTAACGGATCCATAATAAAGACTGTAGTTCAGTCTATCTCATAGGTACGAAAAACCCCTAATTCGTTCATCTTATCTTATTAATAAAATTCGAATCGAAAGAACAAGTACTTAAATATTCTCTTCGATCGGTCTTTTTTATCTATCTCACACAAAAAAATAAAATGGGGTTTTTTTTGTCAATCCATTTATCTGCTTTAAATCGTTGATGATTCAATTCGAAAAGAAACAGATATTTTAATTTTTTTAATAAAAAGTAAAGTTAAAGTGTTGCATTCATACAATAACATACAATAATAGGTGGGATCTTGCTAAGATTGCTTCAAAAAAATTTTTGCCATCTTTGTATAGAAGAAAAAAGGGTATAGATTAATATGTTTATGTATCGACGGAACCAATGACTATTCATGATTCCATAATTGAATCAATTCCATATGGGTTCCAAATTAGAGGAATTTTTTGTTATGGTAAAACTTCGTTTGAAACGCTGTGGTAGAAAGCAACGTGCGACTTGAAGGACACGATCCGTTGTGGATTTTTATTCTTACATCCGCCATCTTTTCTATGAATGAAGGTGCTCTTGACCCGACATCTGTTCTGTTTTCACTAGAATCCTTTTTTGTTAGGTTGTAATGAATATAGTACATGATGGAGCTCGGGTATAAAGTATGGATTCATCTTTCAGGGGGCAAGAATCTAGGGTTAATACCAATCAATAAATTGGAACAACTTTGTAAGTATATCATATATATCAATATAGAAATTGAAAGGATCCGATTCAGTCAAGTTTTTAATTCAAAAGTAAAATTTGTTGAAATTGAGAAAAGTCTTTCGATTCAAAGTGTATCACGCGGGAATCGAGCGTTTATATGATTCTTTGATAGAAAGAAATCACAAAAGGGGTATGTTGCTGCCATTTTGTAAGGATTAAGAAGCACCGAAGTAATGTCTAAACCCACTGATTTAAAACAAAAAAAAGGATCCCAGAACAAGGAAACACCGTTTTTTCAATTGTCTCAATAACTGGATAATAATAAAGATTAAATGAGACAAGCAAGAGGGGGTTAAAGACCATTCAAAAAATGAAATAAATTGCCTAAAGATTTTTTTCTTTTAAGCTCTTTGAGAATTATCCAACTTGAGTTATGGGTACAAATGATTTTTATTTTTTCAGGAAGGAGGAAGAAAAAAATGAGTTAAATCCCATTCTAATTTATTTTATCAACTCCTTTGCCAGAAATTATAATTCTATACGTAGACAAAACTACAAATCATTTTTTCTCGAGCCGTACGAGGAGAAAACTTCCTATACGTTTCTAGGGGGGGTCTTGTTCATTTACTTAGATCTATCCCAATGAGCCGTCTATCGAATCGTTGCAATTGATGTTCGATCCCGAAGAGAAGGAAGAGATCTTCGGAACGTAGGTTTTTATGATCCGATAAAGAATCAAAGTTATTTAAACGTTCCTGCTATTCTATATTTCCTTGAAAAGGGCGCTCAGCCCACAGGAACTGTTCGGTATCTTTTAAAAAAGGCAGAGGTTTTTAAGTAACTTGGTCCTAATCAAACAAAATTAAATTAAGGAAATAAAGAAATAGAAAGGGATAGTAATTCTTATATAAATTTTTGTATTTATATATATACTTTTTTCCTTTTTTGGATTCTACTCATATCTATTTTTCATTGCTTCTATAAAATCTCATGTTCTAGAACGACAAAACTCGAGTTGCTTGATCCTAGAAATATAAAATTCTGGGAGTTCCTTCAATTGGTCGGTTTTCGTTGAATACTAATAAGTAATAACCAAGGAATCCTCCCTTTTTTATTCTAGTTACTTATTATTGATTATTGATTCAATCTGATATTTTTTTCTACTTGGTATTTTTTTATTCCTCTATCTAAACTTTTTTCAGCTATGTAGTGCCAATCCAACACAAGCCCTTTTTTTAATAGTATTGAAAAAAATTCCATTTATATTTATTTTGTTTTTCCGTTGTATTATTTTCTCAACATTTATATTGACAACAGTGTATCGAACAAATATAATTCATCGTGATAAGTCGATAAATTTATTTTTGTCCGAGCGGTTTGATTTTTACCTTATATTATTCAAATGATGGGATTCCTTGAATTCTCTTTGATATAATAAGAATAGGGGTTTTGATTTAAAAGTCGATAACATAAGAACGAAGAGGTGGTCTATAAATTTTGACATTTATCTATCTTTTTTTTTGATTGTATTTTCATAAACTTTTTCTATTTGGGTTGCTAACTCAACGGTAGAGTACTCGGCTTTTAAGTGCGGCTAGGATCTTTTACACATTTGGATGAAGCGAGGGATTCGTCCATACCATCGGTAAAGTTTGGAAGACCACGACTGATCCTGAAAGGGAATGAATGGAAAAAATAGCATGTCGGATCAACAAAGAGTTCTGAGAAT